TGGCTGAGGATATCTACTGCTTGATTTGATAGATCCTAGAGGCAAAGCCGCGGGAATACAATCGATTGACATGTTCCCAAATTGCAGACTTCATCCAAAATAGGCTGGCGTTAACGCCTTACTAAACAGGGCTCCATGGAATTTCACAGCCAAGAGCTAACAAGATCGTTGTTAGCTTTCCAATCACCGTGTATTGGATCTGTCGTTCCAAAATTGACCTATTTATTCGCCGACTTTCTTCTTTCCTCCCAGGAACAACTGAACTGCCTGAGACCTTTGCAGAAAATTGTTTACATTTTTGCGATGAGGAACAATTTGCAGGCCTGGCTTTGTCATTTGGCGAGAAACCGAACACTTCATTTGCGGTGATTAGAGAGGGATTTTGAGTGAAACATGATGTTTGTGAAGTACCCTCTGCTGCCATTAGATGTAATGGAGCAAAACAAAACACCCAAGAACAAACAGAAAAAAAACAGCAAGCAAGTATGTATGCTGTTAATAGAACAAAAGGTGTGCATGCTGCTAGCAGAACAAACAAGACGAAAAAGGAGTATAAATAAGAACAAAGGAACACACAGCACCAAGAGCAAGCAAAGAAGAGGAAAGCAAAAGAAGAAAGAGGGAAAAGCGGAAAGCAGTCAAAACGTGATTGTTTGCTGCTGCTAATCGAGAAGAAAACAGTCAATATAACAGCAAGTGTATATGCCCAAGAAAATAACAGGGCAAAGTGCGGATTTGCAAGCAGAAAAAAAAGGAAAAGAGTTCAGTGTGGAATGAAGAGAGAAAGAGAGGGAAATTCACGCGGGGCTGCTGATAACAAGAAAAAAAGGCAGAACAGAATACTCCTTACCATCCTTTCCCGAAAGCCGAGCCCTTATTGATTGCGTCAAAGGCGCGTATATCGCGCTTATCTTGAGCCCTTTTGAGCTAAACAACGCCTACCCTTACCCCTTGCTTTCTATCGATATGGGCCAGCGGATTCCAGGTGTAAATCAAAGTCAGAAAGCGCCCTAATTACCTTTGACTAGCTAGCAGCGCTTTTGGGGCCATAACTACAGGGCAAACCGTGGAGAGACAAACCTTAACTTACCGCAGCTCAATGAGGTACCAATCCAGTAAGACTACCACCCACAAACCAAACTTAGGGGAGGACTTCTCCTATCAACCCTTCTCTGGGGTCGACCCATCTAGTCGATCCGACAGGGAAGGGCGATGAGAGGAACAGAAGGTCGAATCCACGCTCCACTTCAAGGTCTCTGAGCGGAAGAGAGGGAATAGCTGGCTGATAGGTGCCCAGGCCGGGACATCATTCGTTTCTCCTCCTCTAGCTGCTGGTGAGGGGCAATCGACCGATCCCTGGAACCACATTTGTTGATACGTATATGGATAGATAGATAGCGACTCTTCCTCTCGATGGCGAGGGACAGAAAGAGAATCAGCTTTCATCGGAATATCCGAACTTCAAAGGCAAGAGACGAAGAGACAATAAGTTCATTTCCAGACCATGGGTCACAGAAAGGATCGGATCGAAGGGAGAACCCCCCATCCTAATCTGTCATTGAACCAGCAGTCGAAGACAGGCTAGCTTATTCCATTTCACTATCCGGCCAATCAAGCAGAAGGGCTTTCTTTTACTTTTACTTTTAATTTTAAGTAAGTAAGTTCGGAAGAAACGGTTAAGTCAGTTGGTCCCGGGGCTTCTACAACCATATTTAGGAAGGAGACTAAAAAAAGGGTCAGATTCATATGCTTAGGGAAGTTCCGGTCAAGTAACTATCAATCCATCCAGTAGAGAATTCAACCAAGCAGGGCAGGTCAGTTGGCTCCATTCCAGACGTTTATCCAACCAAGTCCCCAGAAGGAAGGGAAGGCCCGGAAGCAGATACAGGATCAGCCCTGCCCTATTAGAGAAGGGAACCGCTTACCTATCGGATAGTTTGTGATCCACTAGGGAACAAGTACGCATTGCTTACCGTGCGAGCGGCCCTAGCTAATAAAGTTGCGAGCTCCCTCTTTCAAAGCAGGAAAAGAAAAAAGGATAGACGTTGACTGATCAACCAAAGGAGAGGGTTTGCAGGCAATAGCGACAGGGAAGGCAAACAAAACAACTCGCAGGGGAACAACGGCTTTCTTGCGTGCTTGCTTGCTGACTCTGCTCTTGACTATTCAGGGGGCTGTCCCTCCTGCCTCATCGGACTTTCATATCATCGAAGGTATCACCTTCCCGGATAGTAGGGGTGCTAATGCTAAAATGGGCTCTCGAAATGAAAGGGGCGCTGGGCGAGGTGCTATCTATGCTGGTGAATCTGCTCGAACTCCTACTGAAGGTTTTGCTGCATCCACCCATTGAGGATCTGTATCTTTCTATTTCAAGAATGGGTGGCCCACATTGGGATATGGAACCGAGCGCAGGTAAGCTGCCCCTGCTAGCTAGGGATCTGAATATGAAGCTGCTGGTAGTGCCTCCGCCTAAGCCGCTGCAGGGTATAAAACTGCTGCTCGAATCGCTGCTCCTGCTCGATCAACTTGATAAAGTGCAATTGTTCTGAATCTCGGTAAAACGCCTATGCTGCGAGTGAATCTGCTTATGGCTTTGAAACTGGTGCTTATAGGTATACCCGGTAAATTAGGGAAACTAGTTTTGATTCATCAGATTCAACTTGCTTTGTCTTTGCCTCTGTTGCTGGCTCTCTATCTCGCTTTCGAAAAGATAGATTTGACTCTGATTCACCAGCATCCACTACCGGAAGGAATTGCCTCACTTACCGCCTGCTCTTATTCCTGCCCGGAAACAAGCACTTTCTTTCTCTCATGCCCTTTACCTTAAGCCTGACAAAGATAGAATGTTTCACTTGCCCTACCGCTTTCATTGCCCTAAAGACTCTATCTCTACAGCCGCCTTCTCTTTCCTTTTCATTACAAACAAAGCGATCCGCTTTCATAACTAATAAAGCGTAAAAGAAAGGAGTCTCGGTATTCGTTCTGACTTCCGCTCGCAAAGGAACAAGATCTGGATTTGACTAGGGCGAGCGCTGTTTACTATGCGAGTGAAGAGATTTAAGCGAGCTAATAGCGAGTGGACTTTGCCCCTCCCTTTTTTTAGACTTGCAGTAAAGCTGAACAAGTTTACTCAGCTTGCACTTGAGCTTGAAGCCTTTTTTTTTTAATCCTAAAATTAAAAAATCCCCAAAGCTACAAGAAAGCCGAGACTACAACCGCTACTTGCCCAATAGTACAGCGCCTTCCTCCCTGACTTTACTTTCCTAGCTACCAAGCCCCTCTTCAAACCCTTGCCAGAAGGACGAAAGGAAAGATTCTCTGTGATACCGCTTGAATAACGATAATCGGCCTTAAAGAGAAAGCTTTAGCAACGGTAGGAGTTACTACTTACGCCAGCACCTGACGAGCTTACCAGAACCTTCTCCCGCAACAAGAAGAGTTTAACTTAGACAAGTTCATGATATGAAGAGCCTTTAGATGAAGAACGCCCTACTAATACAGTCAAGGAGAGGAAAGGACTCAAGATCCCGAGACAACAGGTGAAGGTACTACATATAAGCCTTCAATCCCAACATTGGGCTTGATATGCTTTCTCTTCCATTTCTTGATATAGATATTCTATTTATTTTTAGGCCATGAAGAACGAGAGAGGAGAACGGGGAGTCAAAGTGACGAGACACCGGGATCGCGTCGCCTTACGACACCAATAACAGTCATTTCTGATGAGGAGGAGGAAAGTCAAATAAAGGGGATGGAAATTGACCAGCCTTAAAAAAGTAAAAAAAGAAAGAAAAAGGTGAAGGAGAGGAAGCTGGAAATAGGGATAAAGAAGAAGACGAATAGAGTGAAAACTCTTTTTTTTAGTTTCGAGGATGAGGGGGATCCAACGAGCTTACCTTATTATTAGAGAAAGGGGAAAGGGGGGATAATCCATAAGATCCGGTTATGTTGATTCTGAATCTGGCTAAATTCTTATATTGAAATTGCATTCTTCTCAAAGAAATATCCCCCGAAGAGGAATTCCGCAATCATCACTAGTTTCTCCCGAGGGCATGGTCCCCCGAGAAATAATGTATTTCAGTCAATTTCGTTGGCTGGGCAGCCTTTTCCTCTGTTGTTCCTTCTAACATTGGGAACAAAAAAATAAAACAATTGGAAGCACTGAGGTTAATTCGCATAGTCAGAATGGAAACACGGCCGAGGATCGTAAATTCGACCGCGGAAGCTGAAAACAGATCTTTGTTGTTGACTTCCAGCTGCCTATTCAGCTCTATGAAACTGAATTCTTCTCATATTCTACTGGAAAATCCTAAGAGTCAAAAGAGAAAACAGCGCTCGCTGCAAGGAGATTCTCAAGAGATTTTAGGAGTGTTATATATTGAAGACTTGCATGCAGGCCTCATAGCAAGCCTTGAATTCGAGCTCCATAGATCAACTTTCCAATTTTTCTTAAAAAAGATTTTTTTTTGTAATCAGAGGAGAGATTCTCAATTCTAGAGAAAAGCAAGGTTTGGAACCCATGCGATGCGCCCTTCTCCCTAAGCCTAGAAGCAAGTCAAGCGGTAAGAAAACCCATATCCCTTTCGTGTTTTTTTGATGATATCGTTTTCTAAGATAGGACAGGTCAGGGGCAGGTGTCTTCGATATGCGATATCCGATACTCTTTCTCAAGTAGGTATGAGATATCCGGTATGCGATGCGAGATGCGCTTTCCTTTCCGAACAGGCTATATTGCTTTATATCTCTGTCCTTTCCGTCCTCCCGGCTAGGTGAATCAATCTATCCTTCTTCCCAAGCAGGCGGGGTGTCTTAGAATTTGTTTTTTCCTTCTTATTAATATTTTTTGCTTCTTTATTAAGAGATATTTTACTTTCCCATAGAGTACTTACTATTCTTCCTTCAGTGAATTTCGGGTGTCCACCTTTGTAGGTTTTCCCTTGCCCTACTTCTAAGGATAGATAGAAAAGAAAAGGTTGGAGATAAATTAAATCCTTCCTGAAGAAAAGAATCAAACCCTGGACCACCAGTATGCAGCTCGCACTGCTCCAGAATCGAGCTGAAATAAGGATCCATCTTGTACTGACCTTTAATAGCCTCGAATCCAACAGCTTCGACAGACATAGCTCCTAAAAGAGAAAGCCTTCTGCTTAGTGCATCAGCAACTTGGTTTTGTTTCCTGCGCGTTTTAGTCAAAAATGAAACCCATTTTGCATGTCTGCTATTCAACTTCTTTTGGGCATTGAGAAATTGGAAGAGCAGGGAAAAAATATCCCCTTTGAAATCAAATAAATAGTGTCTCCACTGTCGCAAGGCCTGGACAATAGCATAAAATTCGACCTATGATGTCGAACCTCATTCAATTTCTCGCTGTAAAAGGCAATTGGTCTACCTTCTTGGCTAAGCACCACTCCAATGCCTACGTGACATAAGGGCACTTCGAATACCTTTGAGAAATCGGGTAAGGCCAATACAGGGGCTGTTGAGATGGAGAAAACTACTTTCTGCTTCCTTGGTCCATTCGAACCGATTTTGTTTCAGACAATCGGTGATTGGAGCTAGTTGGCTGCTAAAGTTCTTGATGAAGCGCCTGTAGAAAGTAGCTAGTCCATGGAAGCTTCGAACTTCCGTAAGAGACTTTGGTGTAGGCCACTCAACTATGGCCCGTACCTTTTCCTTGTCTACCTCAACTCCATCTGAGGTGATCACAAACTCTTTTTTTTGCATGAACGAGCACTTCTTCAAATTGATATACAGTTTCTCCCGTCGCAAGACTTCCAGTACACATTGTACATGATTCAGGTGTTCATTCTCATCCACCACACTAACAATTAGAATGTCGTCGAAATAAACGAGAAAAAATTTGCCTCTTCTTCGTAATCAAGCCGAAGCACCTGATTCATCATCCTCATTAAAGTACTAGGGGCATTTTATAGGCCTCGAAAAGTCCCATCCCTCGTCTTAAAGGCGGTTTTCCATTCATCCCCCCGTCGGATTCTAATCTGATGATTACCACTTCTCAGATCAATCTTCGAAAACACACGCGATCCAGACAACATATCTAAGGGGAATCGATATTTTTTGGTAATTTTGTTGATGGCCCGACTATCAACGCACATTCGCCAGGTGCCATCCTTCTTTGAGGTCAAGAGAGCAGGCACAGCACAAGGTTTGGAACCCTCTCCCTGACAAGTCCCTTTTTAATCCGCTCGCTAACCTGCCTACTTAATTCTTCATGCTCCGATGGACTCATCCGAGTTGCAGCTTGATTCGGAAGAGAAAATCCTGGGATTAGATCGATCTGATGTTGAATGTCACATCTTGTCAAAACCCCGTATTTTTCATTAAAAAAGAGCGATTTAAGCATTCACAAACTAGAAGCTATGAGGACTTCCTTACTCAACTAGAATAGAGACAGTAAAGCTACCATCCCACAGGTAAGATTGAAGACCTCTCTTTCCTCTTCACTTCACTAGCTGCCCTATTCGCTTAGCTACTTGCCTCAGGTATTCCCACAACAGCGGATAAAACAAAACTACAGCGGATGGTAGCATCGGTTGCGGTTGCCGCTCTATCTATTCTCTTAGTTCCATAGCCGCGCTTCCTACTAGTCGGATAGGAACAACTAACTGCCTAGCTACAAGAAGAGAGCTACGAGCTAATAGCTAATAGGATAGGAAGCTACCTAAGAACCGAGCTACTAGGAAAGAAGACAGCTAGCAGCTAGGATAGGAACTCTAAACTAGCTACTAGAGGAAGTCAAGAGAAATCCTAAACCTAAGAGCGGGAAATGAACTGAAATCCTGATCCGATCAAAGCGGATTCCAGAATAGAAACCTTCCTCAAGCAATTGCCTCTTCATCTTTCTTTCCCCACGCCTTCCGCCTTTGCTGTTCTTGTCTCTCAAAAAGGGGAGTCCACTTCCCGATTCGACCCATTCCTCTAAGTTGGATCAGGCGCTGCAGACCTTTCAGACTCGAATCCAAAGTCAGCTGGATGCGTACCTTCCTAGACTTCGACTTCGAACCCTTGTCTTGTTTTTCAAGAATAGCTGAAATGGCTAGTTTCTTTACTGAAAACCTCGATTTGCACCCTAGAACATCAAAATAGGGGCATCCAAAAACGGGGATTTCAAAGCTCAAAACCTGCCCAGGAACAACCGAAACCTCATACGCGCCAGACAGCTGCCATACTGGAAGAACGAATTGACTCGACAAGGAAACCAAGTCAAAGGGTCGCGCCTGACAGCCAAGCCCGTGGAATGGTTGAAGGGCTCGCATGTGCGTTCCTCTAGTACTTCCTCAACCTGATCGTTCTGATTGAAGTCCGAACTAATTGGCAAGATATCCTTGCTTCATCCGATCTTCTTCTTCTAGGAGCATCCGATCAACATCTCCTTCTATTTCTATTTTCCTTTAGCAAAATCTAGACTGTCAAGCATCTCAAACTTCGATTTCAGATTAGTCAACCTTGCCATTGAAAGAAAGAAAAGATCAAGAATCAGAAGCGCCTTCAAGCAAGTCTACTGGAATCAAGGATTGAGTCGCAGGTTCACTCCTCCAATCAAGTGGTCAAGCCTGAAAGCCAATCCCTGAGAACCCGACAACTCGGCTAGCCCGGATCCATCTCATAGGCTTCTTTGGTGGCTTTCCCCCTTCGCTAATTTCTTAAGATTGAAATGGAAGTCAAGGAACCTATAGACAAAACGCTGGTTTGGCTCATCTAGATCAAATCTTCCATTGGCAGCCAACAACATCGATTTCAGAGTCTAAAACCAGCAAAGCGAGCAAGTTTGGAAAGGAGGGACTCATTCCACCCGCCGCTTGGATTGCTGAAATCGCTCAATTGAAGCCAAACCGGGTTCCTCGATAGAGTCTATTGAGATGCCAGTCAACGGTTGGCAGGGCTTGTTATGCCCAAAACAAGGCTTTTGATAAAGGATTCTCGGAAGAATTGGCATTTTGCCTTGCCTTTCTTAGAGTTCGAAATCCCTATCCAAGCTGATCCAACTCGGATTTTACTTCATCTCCAACCCCAGAACCAAAAACCTCCCTGGAGCTTGGTCATCCCAGATGAGCTGAGCTACGAAGTTTGGCATTCGTGAGGACGCAGCCCTGTCAGAAAGGGCATTCTCGCTTATCTGTATATGAGAATTTGAGAATTGGGTCACCGCGGCAGAGCTTCAATCGAAATAGTGATTCTTTGGCCAGGTTTGCTTATCCAACCCTCGAGTTTAAGGCATCTCATTAGGTCCCTTTCAAAGGCCCTAAAACGCCTAAACCCGGCCTTGCAACAAGGAACCTAGACAGAAGAACGGAATCGTAGCCTTCAAGCTGACGTCTGAATATCTCATTCATAATCCGACGAGTTAAATGAGAAAGGGGCGGTTTCATAGCTCTAGCTTGCTGCGTCAACTGGCCCTTCGTCATCCTTTCTGTGAGGTAGCTTGTCTCCTCCAGCTTGTCTGGTTAATGGGGCTCTCTATTCAAAGATTCAATAAGTCACTCCGCTTTCTGGGATGGAGAAGTTTCCCTTTCTTTGATTCATTCGCCCTACGTGATCATCTACTTTCTTCCAGTGGAGAAGGGACAGACCTTCCCCGTCTAGTCGAATAAGTCAAAGCAATTTTGGTCACAGAAATGGGAGAGACAAAAGAAAATCTCAAATCTTAGCCAATCCCTTGTCAGAAGGTAATCTTCCCTCTCGCCTGTGCTTGTGCGTTCCTTATCTCTTATGAATGAGTCAACCGGATCGTGAAGATCTTACTTTATATAAGCTGCGGAACCAAACCTGGAGTTGATCTGCTCTGAATCCTCAACTTCGAACCAACTCAAGATCGAATTGAAGGCTAGGTTTATATAGGCAAAACGGGGGTTGGCGGCATCTGACATCAAATCACCTTAGCTTCATCAACAAGGTCTCTTTCAAGGCCTAAACCCCTTCGAGCAAGAGAAAAAGCAGACCTTCAAGCGGTCAACAGACCGGGTCCAGCCAACAAGCTTGAGCTATGAAAGAGAACAACTACTTAATATATATATGAATTATTGAGAACGAAAGCGAGCGAATGAGAATTGAAATGAAGAGAAAGGGAGGACAGATCCGAGGTTTTTATTCTTGAACTCTTTCGAAGTGGAATGTAGATGAGGACTGAAGCGAGCAGGATTGACCTTCAAGCTCTCGTTCGCTAGTCCACAGACTGTCAATGATGGGTCTGACTCAGATGCAAGTCAGACAGGCTAACTTGTGGAGACGAAATGGAATCCTATATAAGTGAGAATGTCGAGTCCCGAGGGAGACAAGCTGAGCTAACAAGCTGGCTGAATATATCATGGGGATGCCCGATTTGCGATTGAGCTAGCCGATAAGTATGATCTCTCCGGTCTGGCATGAGCCACTCCATTCCTACTTCCACTCAACAAAAAAGATAGGATTCTTGGGCCCTACCTCCAGAGTGGGATATGGAGGAGTGCGTACGGCTATTTCGGACCAAAGGGGGCCAAGGGGGATCCCATAAATAATAAGTAAGAGAAGTAAGAAAGGGGAGCCACACCCGGGCTATGAGCTATTTCGTCGTTTTCTTGCCGCAAGGGTTGAGTTCGCTAGCCGTTCAATCCGATCTTCCCTTCGCATGGCAGAAGAGCGCGGCTCGAGACTACTCTTTCAATTCAAAATGAAAGGCAAGCAGGAATTTAACCCACTAATGGGCCAGCGCTTGGCGCTTACTCTAGCCCGTGTTTCTAGGATACACCTATTATATATAATAGGTGTTTCCCCGATATTCGTGGCTTTCCCCTTATAAGTAGATCGGTTGAGATAAGTAGATTGGTTGAGGCCCGACCCTTTTGGGTTGCCGACCTTGATGCCATAGTGTTTAGGGGGCTGAGCGGGAAACCAACACGTTGTGGAAACGGAATAGAGCTAAAGTGCACTTTCCCTTGATGGAAGTTATCCAATAAAAGCACACAATCAGTGAGATGAGCCTGCCAGCTCAGCCTTGGCCCTATGCCTTTTGGCCAGCTTGGCTTCTGACCGGTCGATCCCGCTTAGTACCCCCTCTTGCAACGATTCGGCGCCTCCACTTGATGCTTGACGCCCACGCTTCGTTCAGGCAGCGCTCCTCGGATATGTCTTGCCAATCGCCAGAGCGGTGCCACTTCCAGGATTTGGTGCGGCCAAGCTCGGGAACCTTCCCTGGAGTGAAAGGGTACATACCATACCAGGACGAACAGAAAAAGAGGGGAACACCAAGTACGAGATCACAGGGATCGGGCTGGAGCTCGACAACAGCGATAAGGAAACCATACAATCGAAGGCTAGCAACAAGACAAGAAGCAAAAAGATAGGAAAAGGGAGGATAATCGACTCAGGCAAGTTCTCCAGCATTGAATCATCATCCCCGGCTTTCAATCAGTACTAAGAACGCTCACCCGAGGGGCACTCGCTAACCCTTCGGGAAATAGCTAGCCAAAGCTACTACTACACATACACCAAGATAGCATACCCCAAACAACTATACCATACACTCCTACTTTGACGTTGACTTTGATTGGACCACATCCCTCGCTTTGATAAGAAAGATCCGAGTAAACAACCTTTGAGCTGAGGTAATATGAAATATTTAGGGTTAGCTTTGCGTTCCTTGAGTATGTTTCTGCCCTAAACTAAGAAAGAGTATAGTGCTCGTTTTGATAAGAGTATTCCATACTATCTGCTGGAAAGTTTACAACGTCCCCCCTATTCAACTACGGGAATTTCTTCTGGTTCGCTACTATCTGAGCCTACAGCTCACGACTGACCTTGAACTGGCCAAAATTCTATTTGAACGGAATTCCACAATTGCATTACCTTCGGCTGCGCTTCCTTATCTGTATTCCTGGGCGGGCGTAGAAACCCCTGCTTGAACATGAGCTACGGACCCAGCTCCCTCCCCCACGGCCATCTCAGCTTCCCCGCGATACTCTGTTTCTCCTGAAGTGAAGGTTTCAGGTTCGTTCCTCTTAGCCTACGGATTGCGATCGTTGAGATGTCATTGTTGAGATCAGAAGCGGGCTTGAACTGCTTTATTCGGTCTTCAGCTGGCCTACGATTGGAGGCTGCTGAAAGAGAAGAAAAGGAAAGGTGGTGCTAAAAAGGGACTGCTACCAATCTTAAACAAAGGGCTACAAAGAAGACAGCAACCGCGTACCCGGGAAAATGACTTACTTGAATGGGGAGCTATCCTATAACACTAACAAGCGGGGACAGAGAAGGATAACCTCTTTGAAAAGGACAGAGCCGCTTGGCCGCTACTTACACATCTGGAGTTCCGGACTGAACTACGGAACGGAATTCAAGGGCTGGGCTTAGAAGAAAGGTTATTAAATGCATTTTAAGGTAAGGTATTGGTCGAGTCAGCTTCAGGGTTCTGGCCCACGGATTGCGCCTATAACAAGTTCTCCAATGAGTTGATTTGCTCACGAGAAATCCATCTATTCTCAGTTTCGGGGTGAAACCCTATTACCAGACAGAAGAGGAGGTTTCTACCCCCATTCCCTTTTAGTGCCCGTCTGCTTTCTGCCTGAAGCTTTCAAGCAGAGGATGCCCACTAAACTGAAACTAATCCCGTGCTCGCGCATGAGAAGAGGCTGAGATATCGCTAAATATATACTTGATACCCCTACGCTTTTCTAATCAGTGGCTTCCTAGCCCATTCATTACCTTCTTCTTCTGTTGATTCTGTGCTCACGGCTTCTCCTTCTCCTCGGTCAGAATAGTTATTTTCACTAATAAGAGGGACGGATTTTCAATGATAGAAATTCTCTTTCAAGGCTCTGTCAACTACGTCGAACCTTGCGTATCCCCGCTCATAGGCACCCGATAAATTGGACATTTGCGCAAAAAGACCTTCTTTTTTGCTTCTTTGTGTTGTGATCGCATTGGCATGGCAGGTCGAACTAAGCCAAGGAGAAGAGGTCTACCCCTGTTAACAAGCGGCCTAGAGTGAGCTACGCTGCTAAAAACGTGAACTACGGGCAGCTGGTTCCGTTCGATGTCTCATACGAGGCACCATCACTCCATCGAATCACAACTAGACTTCCGAATCCATACCTTCTGGGGCTTCCTTTCAGATAGGTCCTTCCCTGCTCCAGCTTCTTCTTGGTCGTAAGCTAAAGCCTTCCCTTTTGTCAGTTCCGTTCCGAGCTATGGTTCATTCCCGGTTCAAGAAAGCCGAAGGAATGAAATGAATAACTTATCTAAGCGGATCCACCCAATAGGAAGATCGGAGATAGAGGAAAGATCTATCGCAGAAGAAGAAGCAAGGGGATTCGTGCTCGCTAGCATTTGATCAACATTGAACTCCTACGCCTCCGGATCCTATCCTGCTCACCGGAATGCGGACTCAAGGGATTCGAGCGCACCTAGCTAGCACCTGGCTTTCACTCCGGCACCTGCGCATACGTGCTCCTTTACTGCCTACGCCTACGCTCACGAAAGACAAAGCCACTCACGAATCCATTTTCTTGCTCCTAGCGCAGGAATGCCTGCCCGAAGCCACTATCACCTATGCAGCGGCCATCGCCTACCCTAATGCCCCTGCTCCGGACCTTACTGCTGGCTTTTAGCTTTCTTGCTTGCTATGCGCCAGCTAGCGGAATGCTTTACCGAATGCGCCAACCAACCGGAGGTGCCGGGCCTACGTGTGCCAACTCCAACTAGGAAACTACTACCGCTTGGGCCTAAGCTCCTGAACCAGCAGGAAGAAGAAGCGCACCCGAACCCCCCACTCCTGACCGGAAAAGTCTATTGATTTTCAAAATGAATGTTTAGCCGCCGACCAGGCTGAGTGTGATGTGGGCGGGATGTATTTGAATAAAAGAAAGGATATGTGTAACAAGGAAGCGAACATTGACCCCTTTACCGAGTAGTTGACCTATTATTTGATTGGAGAGTTTCCGGGCTGGCCTATGATATTGATTTCAATAAATTCATTCCCCTCTCCCCTGCGTACTTCCCCATGGGCTTAAGACACCCCTTCCTTAACTCAACTCATGCATGCACTTTAGGACCTGAAGTCGTAGTAGTGCTAGCCGCCTGTCCAATTAGGGACCCATAATCTGTCAATCCACATCTATCGAATAGAGCTGCTAAAGACTAGTGGTTCGGGATAAGATAGGGCCTGAAAGGTAATAGTGAGCTCGAGCTGGAGCTGCTGCTCAGCCAGCGCCTTTCTCCCCTGGCATTGGTGAGTCTTTTGTTTTTAACCTCCTGCGGACCCTTGGCCATTGGTCACTTCCTCCCTTAGTGTCAACCCGGAGATCCCACCATTTATAACTAAGCATTGGGGGCCTTTCATCTGCATAGGCTTGTTAGCCAATTAATTACTTATTATTAAAGCTAATCATTCTTTATAGCGAAGGTTGGCGCGAGCCCCACTCATACAAACAAGTAGGGGAAAACTCTAGTTCAACTGTATTTTTACTCAGAATTGGCTGGGGCCTTAACCGTAGCTTTGGAGCTTTAGGGCCAAAAGGCCATAGATAGGCTTTTTGCTGGGGTTAGCTATGGCAAGGGTAGTTTCAACTCCCAAGCTCGGAAAAAGGAGGGGAAGCCCCGACTTTCCAATAAGGCCAGGGGGAATGAAAACACTCAACCGATGGGGGAGGGATGAACAGCTAGGGGATAAATGTGGATATCCAGTGGGGGTCCCAACTGAGCAGGAGCAGCTCTACCCGCACATAGCTAAATATCCCCCTTCCACGCCACCCAGTTGGTGAGCTCCGCCCTTAAGGGAGCCCATCCGTCGGTCGGCTAATATTGGATAGTCAACTAGCGCACAGGGTAACTCGAATATCAAATCAAATATAAGAATAGCAGCCCCGGTCTATGGAAGGAGTGGCAAAAACAAGCATGGAAACAGCAGTCAATCAGAAAGATAAGTTGAAGGTAGCTTGAAGCCGTTCAACCACTAAAGTGGGTGAAGCATAGTTTCGTCCGTCCCTCTCGCTTTCAGCGCGGGATAGAGTTATCAGTACGTGCGACACCAACTCTTTCGTTTTCACTTCTTTCCACATTCCTCTTATACATATCTAGTATTTTATCAATTCCTACCATATTTCGTTACTTTATCCCGAAAAAGGGGAGCCAAAATTGCTGGGCTCCTTCCCTGTATTGTTTTATTAATGCTTAGCATCAAACCCACTCAACAGGATATTCCATAAGCACTCCGGAAGGTATAGTGTGAAGGGAAGTAGGCCCCTTACATGAGAGTTTGCGAACACGGGGGCACGCTTTCTCTCACGTATTTATGCTCCTGCTGCTCATATGGAACAGGTTGTCCCCCAAAAGCCCCAAGGGAACGAGCGAAAGGGCTGCTTGCCGGAACCGCAGATCGAGCTCGGAGCAGCCTATTATTTATTACATTTCCAAGGGGGACTACTCTTTTGCCCCAACTATTCCAAAAACGGTAACAAAAGGGTCTAATTCTGAGACAAAAGCGTGTACTTTTAACATCCCTGATTCGGAAACTGCTGCAGTGGGAACTCTACTTGCCATTCCTCCTTCCGAAATGAAAGTTTTCATTATATATGTGAGAATTAATACTGAATGCGGTAAAGGGCAACTCGCGGGACTCCTTGAGCAGTAGAGCCTAAAAAAAGTAAGTAGCATAGCCTGTTTGAGGGGCAACCCCCGAGCATATCTTGTTCCTTTAGCTAGCGGCATTCCTTTCAGTTTGAGAGGCATAGCCCGGTTCTAAATCCACTAGAGGAAGAGTCCCCAGCAACTGATCGAGATGCGGCCCTATTGAAGATCCAATTGCAGTTACCGGTCGAAAATAAGCAGTTAATGAAGCCAGTAAACCTATTGATCCGCTCATAGCGACCGTATTTCGGTATCGATTGGCCCCGTATCAGGGGTGAAGAAGGAAAGACGTATGGGCACGTATCGCAAATAAATACATAAGGTGCATATTGCAATAAAAGGGGAGGGAGCGCATTGCTAGAAGTCTTCTGTCGAAAGAAGGGGTACATCCTAAGCCTATTGGGTCTTTGTCTCGATCTGATGAAGCCCCCGCCTATGGTGCCGAAGAACCCTATGCTGATGGTAGCCTTTGAACAAGGAGGAATCCTGTACGAGGTGCTGCTACCTTTACCTCTACTAGTGGTTATGCCCTTGCTTTCTCTGCTTGATCAACTGAATCCACACCTTACGTAATTGGATCCAAGCGAAGTGATGGCTCTCGACCTGGAAGGGATCCTGCGCGGCTGCCACCTTTACTTATTCTTATGTTGCCTCCATCTCTACCACGGGTGGTGGTGCCTATACCCTCGCTACTTGCCTTTCCATTCATAAGTGAAAATGCAACTGCTACTTATGTCTCTGTGTCCTTTGCCCTTGCCTTCGCTGTTGGGTATCGATCTCGAACTAAAAGAGATGCTGGACGAGGTGGTGAAACTCCTTTCCTTGCTTTGAGGGGGTTATTCTTATGGTGGATGCCAAAAGGGAATCATTGCTTTCTTCTTTTCGAAGTGTCTCAGACATGGGAACATAGATTCGATAGGGTGGCGGCATAGAGCACTCCATAATATACCCACGCCGTGCAATCGTTAACTTTCAGAACGATGCGAGCAGCAACTCACTCTGTTGGAGCCTGAAACTTATTTATACAAATAACAAGTGTTTGTTTCAGAAGATTGGGAATTTATAATCTTATTGTTAATAACTCTTTAATTGTTTTCATCACCCTCCTAATGGAACCAAAAAAGAGCTCACTCCTTGGCTTTCTTAGCCTCAGCTGAGAGTCAGAGTAGAATACGAGAGAGAGTCAGTATAATACGAGAGTCGACACTGCTTAGTATGATTCCGAAGACGACTTAAGCCAGAGATGGGGATGCCGCTCTCTTAGAACAATTGAGAACGGGATTTATTGACCCCTTCTAAAGCTGCTTTTGCTGAATCTCATACCACCTTTGCCTTCTCAATGATGAGCCTAGCTATCGCGCTTATGCTTATAGAGAGGGAGGGACCACAGGACCAACGCTTAAACAACTGGGCTGGGGCCAAGGCAAAGAAAGAGCCCGGAAGGCAAGACAGGCCCGAGAACGAGAACGAACGAGGTTGAGGAAGCTGCTGGTGAGAGGCTTTAGTTTAAATTCCAAATCCAACATAATATTCATAAGCAAGCGAGGCGCTTTATTGCCCTGGTGAAAGGAAGGCCTTTCCAAAGAGGGAAGTACGAGCTTCGTACTTAGCCCGGAACTCCTCGGAACACCAAGCAGCGGAAGCGGCGAAAGAAGAAGCCCTCTAGCGCGGATACCACCCCTCAGTAAGGGCCTGCCATAAGCAAGCACAAAAGAAGGCAACCAGGAGAAGCAGCGAAGAAAGAGCTCGCGCGTAACTAGCGAAACAAAGCACTCAACCATAGGGTAGCAACTAAACTAAAGGAAGATGGTCGTATATAAGGGCTAGGAGCGGAACTAAGGATTTAAGGCTGAACTTGTAGAGTGGCTCGATATGGTTCATTTCAGTGCTCTTTCTCTCGGTATGCTTCACCACATCCCTGTACTCACCTTGGTACGGTTCTTCGCTCGGTGCTTAGCTCATTCTTTGACCCCTTACATCAAACCTTAGGGCATTACTCCGAGAAAGAAAGAACCAAACTAAACAACCAAGCAAACTACTGATGCTGGTGCTCGGATGGTTCCGCTCAGTGCTTGGCAATGGGATCCGCTTACTATCATGGTCAAGTACCGTCCGGGTCTCGCTAATCCCGGTTGGAGACAAACCAATAGGAATCAGGATAAGTGCCATTGGTACCATTCCTGCTTCTCTTGTCCCTACCCAATTACATATATAGGAACAGAGGCTTCTCACAAACATGGATTGGAACACCCATTCCCCTGTCGTTGTTTGAGCTTCAAACTAGCTATGCGCTAAAGAAGCCCTAACTGAACCTAGTAGAGTCTTCACTCCCATCCCTGGAAATGAATAGCTGACTTCAGCAGGCATAGATACCATAGTTTCTATCCAGTACTCTTTCAATCGATCCTTCTTTCCCTGCTCCGATATGAGTTGAGAGTCAAGTATGAATCGAATGTAAGAGGAAGCCTACTCTTCTAGGGTCACTCCCTTCATTTATTCTTTGCTTTGGAGTTGGAGGAAGAGGGGCAGCAGACAAGGAGAGCACTTGGCATTGGCTCATTCCATGCTTCGATGCCATCTCCCCATCTCTGGTTGAAGCAGGGATGATACCCTAAAGTTTCTCTCCAGTGCTCTTCCGGCTCGGCATCAGTAGAAGTCTTCATGTCTTTCCTTCCCTGTGTATGAGTTGAGTTTCGAGTAGTCGATGAGACTAGCCATGATTCTCCTTAGTGAGTCCTTCTTAGAAACCTGAGATAAGGTCTCAGTGTAGTCGATGCCCTCTTTCAAAGTGAACCCCTTGGTCAAAGGAAGGAGAGTCCCACCTCTTTGAAGTGGGAATTCTTCCTTGGAAAGGCGTGAAAATCCACCAGAGCTTGCTCATCGAAGAAGAAAAGCGGGCTCTATACGCCTTGCAGAATGGAAAGCCTTGGATGGTCTTGAAAAAGCCTTTGAAAGCTCAACACTCGAGTGACATCATTCAGCTCATAGAGATTTCGACAAAAAGATGAGAGTAAGGCTGCTTCTATTTCCTTTCTTTTTTGTTTTTGAAAGCGGATCCCCGGTGTGATGATGTCAGGAAAGGGCCACGTCACCTAGAAGTCTGTCTACTTGATTTGATGAGTTAGGAATTAAAACCTTAGCTGTACGTAAAGGAAGCAGGGTGCTTCAAGAGGATAGGGTGGAATTGACCCCAGTATGCCAATCCAAGTCAGAAGACTGAGTCTCAGAGTCAGTCAAGAGTCCTTCCATACCGAGTAGGAAGGTCAGATCGATGAGATCGCTCAGTCGCAGTGGAGTTGTTTGGAGTTTCCTTGGTGGACAATAGAGAGCCAAATCAGACTCGTGAGGTCGGTGAACTAGGTGGAAAGTGCAGGTCAGTGGAGATAGAAAGGCGGATGGATGGATCCTTCCACTGTCTTTGAACCGAGCTAGGCAATTGAGAAGACCATAGCATAGAGAGCATAGAAAAGCCTCTCTCTCATCCACTTTGAGCTCAATAAACAGCAGCTGGGCTGGAAGAGCATCAATCGGTGCATCTTTCGCTTCCAAAGTCTTCGTCTTTGCCCATTTTGCACTTCTCTTCTGCATACGACTTTCCACTGGTTCCATTCCTGATGACTTCTCCGAATGAAGGAAGAAGTCAGTGAGAAAGGGCCTGAGTAAATGAGTCGTAGGTCAATCCATCCAGGAAGACCTCAGTATTTATTTGTATCCTGATTGGTTCTTGCACATGCTTGCTTTCCAACATGAGCTTCTTCTGAGCCCTCAACATGGCAAATGAAGCCAATCTTTGGTACGGACCAGCTCGGGGCTTGCTTTCGTAGGGTCCAAATGGCGTCCGTGTAGTGCATCATTTTCACTCACTCTCTTTTTCGGGCCCCTCTGTGAACATAGGAATTGGATGGATGACTCACTCTATCTTGAATGAGATGTCAAACTGGTCCTCAGAGCCCCTCTCTTTTGGATGACTGATCAACACCTGGTACTGACGAGCTACCCCCTGACGAAAGCACAGACCTATCTCCGGCTGACTCTCCTGGTCACCGAAACGCGGACGAGGGCTTCTCTTACCTCATTCACCCCTTTCTGTAGTTCTGTAGGTCAGGATCAACAGGATTGGTTGGGTGGCTGGAAGCTGACTGATCAGCTCGAAAGAAGAACGCAACGAATTCTGAATGATCAGGAAGGGCTGGACCTCTCTTGGTTGACCGAAGGCCCTACTTCTCTTCCCGAGCTCATGGACTCTGTTCATGGAGGGTACTGAGCGAATCGACTACACGGAACAATCAAGCCCGAATTCCCCTGGATGGAAGGGAAGAATGTGGACAGATGGAACCAAAGAGGAGCTCGCCAAGCAGAGAAGCTTTTTGCAACCAACTACTTAACTAGTCCGGAGCAATGTCCCTATGCTATGTTCCTGTCTCGAGGCAAGTCTGCTATCTTCGCCTCGTTGTCTGCCTTTACTTAGTCTTTCTTTCCTTGACAAGAGAACTGAAATCCTTCCCTTTCATCGGAAAGATCACAAACAATTAATCCACTGAGGGACTTTCACGAGAAGGCTGTTTTCTTAGCGTTTAATGGCATGCTTATGAGCCGGTTGTCAAATACTATACGAACAGTCCTCTTCATTGCTCTAGGCCAAGGCTGGCAAATCAAACAACTTTATGTTAACAACACCTTTCACTTACGACATTCATGAAAATGAATGAGGTGCGCGCGGCGGACGGGAATAACAAGACTCTATGGCTTGTTCCTTCCCCGCCAAAACCCTTACTCGGGCCCCGACAGGGTGAGAGTAGTTAGGTCGAAATGAGCGTCTCCTTTGCGAGGAGGTTGCCTTGCTTTCTGAGTCTTATAACGTAATTTAAACCACAAATTATCCCCTACTTTTGGAACTCTGGGTTGCTGCTTATGCTTATCTTGCGTCGAGATAGGATCTTACACCATCCGGGGACCGGCTTCGCGAGACCATTTCGGTCTACACATGGCTAAGCTCTATTGGGCGTTGGTTTCTCGACTGACCGAAAAAACAAGTTCAAGAGGCATCTTCCATTCATATCGATTTTGGTTTTTCTGCACCATATTTTGATCTGCCTCTTCTTCGATCCGGAATTCCCAGCAAATCCTTGACTCCTCGAATACAATGGAATTTCACACCTGGCAAATCTTTCACTCTACCTCCTCTTATTAAGACCATAGAATGTTCCTGCAAATTATGACCTTCGCCCGGAATGTAAGCAAATATATCATGTCGATTGCTCAACCGTACTTTGGCTATCTTACGTAGAGCTGAATTAGGTTTTTTCGGTGTTCTCGTCGAAACACGCAGGCATACTCCTTGCTTCTGGGGACATTGATCCAAAGCTCGAGTACGGTCCGTGCGC